GAGATAGCAGAGGCCTGGGATACCATTCCATTTGCGCAAGTAATAAGAGGTTGCATGTTACTAACTCAATCTATTTTTAGAAAATATATTCTATTACCTTCATTCATAATTACGAAAAATATTGGACGTATATTCCTATTTCAACTTCCTGAATGGTCTGAGGATTTCCAGGAATGGAATAGAGAGATGCATGTTAAATGTACCTATAACGGTGTTCCATTATCCGAAACAGAATTTCCGAAAAATTGGTTGACAGACGGTATTCAGATAAAAATCTTATTTCCTTTCTGTCTGAAACCTTGGCACAAATCGAAACTAGAATCCTCTCAAAAAGATCTAATGAAAAAGAAAAAAGATGCTTTTTCTTTTTTAACAGTTTGGGGAATGGAAGCCGAACTTCCTTTTGGTTCGCCCCGAAAACGACCTTCTTTTTTTAAACCCATTTTTAAGGAATTCGAAAAAAAAATAGGAAAATTTAAAAAGAAGTATTTTCGCGTTCTAATAGGAAAAACAAAATTACTTCGAAAAGTTTCAAAAGAAAGAAAAAAATGGGTTATCAAAAGTGTTATTTTGATAAAAAGAATAATAAAAGAACTTTCAAAAGTCAATCCAATTCTATTATTTCGATTGAGAGAAGTAGAAGTATATGAATCAGGCGAAATTAAAGAAGAAAAAGATTCCATAATAAGCAATCAGATAATTCACGAATCATTTAGTCAAATTACATCTCCGAGTTGGACAAATTCTTCATTGACAGAAAAAAAAATGAAGGATCTGACTGATAGAACAAGTACAATTCGAAATCAAATAGAAAGAATCACAAAAGAGAAAAAAAAAGTAACTCCAAAAATAAATAATCTTAGTCCTAAGAAAACAAGTTATAATGCTAAAAGATTCGAAAAATGGCAAATATTAAAAAGAAGAAATGCTCGAATAATCTGTAAATTACCCCTTTTTTTAAAATTTTGCATTGAAAGAATATACACAGATATATTTTTATCTATCATTAATATTCCCAGAATGAATACAGAACTTTTTCTTGAATCAACAAAAAAAATTATTGATAAATCCATTTACAATAATGAAAGAAAACAAGAAAGAATTAATAAAAAAAAGAAAAATCCAATTCGGTTTATTTCGACTATAAAAAAGTCACTTGATAATATTAGTAATAGTAAAACAAATTTACATATTTTTTATGACTTATCCTACGTGTCACAAGCATATGTATTTTACAAATTATCACAAATCCAAGTTAGTAACTCGTATAAATTAAGATCTGTTCTTCAATATCAAGGAATCCCTTTTTTTCTTAAGCCTGAAATAAAGAATTCTTTTGAAACACAAGGAATGGTTCATTCGAAATTAGGGGATAAGAAACTTCCGAGTTATGAAATGAATCAATGGAAAAACTGGTTAAGAGGACATTATCAATACGATTTATCTCAGATCAGATGGTTTAGATTAATACCAGAAAAATGGCGAAATATAGTTCATCAGCGACGTATAGCTAAAAAGGAAAATTTAAGCAAATGGCATTCATATGAAAAATACCAATTAATTGATTCCAAAAAACAAAAACAATTTGAAGTATATTCATTATATAATCAAAAAGAGAATTTTCAAAAATACTATAGATATGATCTTTTATCATATAAATTTCTTAATTATGAAAATAAAACGGAATGCTTTTTTAATAGATCTCCATTTCAAGGAAATAAAAACCAAGAGATTTCTTATAACACGCCTAAAGAGACCCTTTTTGATATGCTGAGAAACATCCCTATTAAGAATTATCTAGAAAAGGTCAATATTCTATATATGGAAAAAACGGCCGATAGAAAATATTTTGATTGGAAAATTATCAATTTTTATCTTAGACAAAAAATCGATATTGAGGCTTGGATCATGGTCGATACCAATAGGAATCAAAATACTCAAATTCGTGCTAATAATTCTCAAACAATTTCTAAAAAAGATCTTTTTTATCTTATGATTCCAGAAATAAATCCACCAAAGTCTCACAAAGGATTTTTTGATTGGATGGGAATGAATGAAAAAATGCTAAAGCGTCCCATATCGAATCTGGAACTTTGGTTCTTCCCAGAATTTGTGTTACTTTATAATGCATATAAAACGAAACCTTGGTTTATACCAAGCAAATTACTTCTTCCAAATTTGAATAGAAATGAAAATAGTAGTGAAAATAAAAAGATCAATGAAAAGGAAAAGGGAAGTTTTTTGATAGCATCGAATAAAAAGCATCGAAATCAAAAAGAAAAAGAACCCACAAGCCGAGGAGATCTTGGATCCGTTCTCTCACAACAAAAAGATATTGAAGAAAATTATGCAAGAGCAGACATGAAAAAAGGGAAAAAGAAAAAACAATACAAAAGCAACACGGAAGCAGAACTAGATTTCTTCCTGAAACGTTATTTGCTTTTTCAATTGAGATGGGACAATACTTTGAATCAAAGAATGATCAATAATATCAAGGTATATTGTCTCCTGCTTAGACTGATAGATCCAAGAAAAATTACTATATCCTCGATTCAAAAGAGAGAAATGAGTTTGGATATAATGCTGATTCAGAAAAATTTAACTCTTACAGAATTGATGAAAAGGGGAGTACTGATTATAGAACCCATTCGTCTGTCTGGAAAAAAAGATGGACAATTTATTATGTATCAAACCATAGGTATTTCGTTGGTTCATAAGAGTAAGAAAAAAACTAATCAAAAATATCAAGAGCAGAGATATGTTTCTAAGAATAATTTTGATGAAGCTATTTCACCACATCAAAGAATAACTGGAAATAGAGACAAAAATCATTTTGATTTGCTTGTTCCTGAAAATATTTTATCGTTTAGACGTCGTAGAAAATTGAGAATTCTAATTTGTTTCAATTCAAAGAATAGAAATGATATAGATAGAAATTCAGTATTTTGGAATGGAAAGAACGTAAAAAACAGCAGCCAAGTTTCACATGACAATAACCATCTTGATAGAGAGAAAAATCAATTAATGAAATTAAAGCTCTTTCTTTGGCCTAATTATCGGTTAGCAGATTTAGCTTGTATGAATAGTTATTGGTTTGATACCAATAATGGCAGTCGTTTCAGTATATTAAGGATACATCTGTATCCACGATTGAAAATTTGTGGATAATACACTTTATCTATATATCCTATACCCTATATTATATATAGGGTATATGAAAGCAAACAAATACACAGATCACAAGTCTTGTCTCACATTTCATTCTAGTATCCAATATGAAATATGAAATGAATAATGTTTCAATTAGATCTCGAAATGAATCAACAGAACCTTCTTCATTTTAGGTCTAAATTTTTCAATGCGAAAATGGACCAATCCTTTTCTATCGCTATCTAAATCCAATTTGAAATTGAATTGATTGATTTGAATTCAGAAAATTAGGAGTTCAGAAAGGAATTAGGATTAGATTATTGTATATACCACATTCAAATTAATGGCATTATTATTACTGATCGGTAAAATCCATATCTGTAAAAAGGGAAAGGGGAATTTTTTTTATGGTAAAAAATTCATTCATTTCGGTTATTTCTCAAAAAGAAAACGAAGAAAACAGAGGGTCTGTTGAATTTCAAGTATTCAGTTTCACCACTAAGATAAGGAGACTTACTTCACATTTGGAATTGCACAAAAAAGACTCTTCATCTCAGAGAGGTTTGCGGAAAATTTTGGGAAAACGTCAACGACTGCTGGCCTATTTGTCAAAAAGAAATAGAGGACGCTATAAAGAATTAATTGGTGAGTTGGATATTCGAGAGATAAAAACTCGTTAATTTGAAGCGTGATACCATTTGAGCTTAGTCGTTTAAATTTTGATGAACTTCTTTTTACTTTCAGCAATGCACGGAAGAATGACTCGGGAAAAACTTATGATTGCACCAACTACAAGAAAAGACCTCATGATAGTCAATATGGGCCCTCACCACCCATCAATGCATGGTGTTCTTCGACTGATCGTTACTCTCGATGGTGAAGATGTTATTGACTGTGAACCAATATTGGGTTATTTACATAGAGGGATGGAGAAAATTGCGGAAAATCGAACAATTATACAATATTTGCCTTATGTAACGCGTTGGGATTATTTAGCTACTATGTTCACAGAAGCAATAACCGTAAATGGACCCGAACAGCTAGGCAATATTCAAGTACCTAAAAGGGCTAGCTATATCAGAGCTATTATGCTGGAATTGAGTCGTATCGCTTCCCATTTGTTATGGCTTGGCCCTTTTATGGCAGATATTGGGGCACAGACCCCTTTCTTCTATATTTTTCGAGAACGAGAATTGATATATGACCTATTCGAAGCTGCTACCGGTATGCGCATGATGCATAATTATTTTCGTATCGGAGGAGTCGCTGCTGATCTACCTCATGGCTGGATAGATAAATGTTTGGATTTTTGCGATTATTTTTTAACCGGGGTTGCTGAATATCAAAAGCTTATTACACGGAATCCTATTTTTTTAGAACGAGTTGAATGCGTAGGCATTATTGGCGCAGAAGAAGCACTCAATTGGGGTTTATCAGGGCCAATGCTACGAGCTTCCGGAATACAATGGGATCTTCGTAAAGTTGATCGTTATGAGTGTTACGACGAATTTGATTGGGAGATTCAATGGCAAAAAGAAGGGGATTCATTAGCTCGGTATTTAGTACGAATCAGTGAAATGACAGAATCCATAAAAATTATCCAACAGGCTCTGGAAGGAATTCCAGGGGGACCTTATGAGAATTTAGAAATCCGACGCTTTAATAGAATAAAAGACCCTGAATGGAATGATTTTGAATATCGATTTATTAGTAAAAAACCTTCTCCAACTTTTGAATTGTCCAAGCAAGAACTTTATGTAAGAGTCGAAGCACCAAAAGGAGAATTGGGAATTTTTCTGATAGGAGATCAGAGTGTTTTTCCTTGGAGATGGAAAATTCGACCACCGGGT